GTACTGACCCCTAATCGAATTATTTGGGATTCAGAAGTGAAAGAAATCATTTTATCTACAAATAGTGGTCAAATTGGCGTATTACCAAATCATGCTCCTATTGCTACAGCTGTAGATATAGGGATTTTGAGAATACGCCTTAAGGACCAATGGTTAACGATCGCTCTGATGAGCGGTTTTGCTAGAATAGGCAATAATGAGATCACTGTTTTAGTAAATGATGCGGAAAAGGGTAGTGATATTGATTCACAAGAAGCTCAGCAAACTCTTGAAATAGCAGAAGCTAATTTGAAAAAGGCTGAAGGAAAGAGACAAATAATTGAGGCAAATCTAGCTCTCCGACGAGCTAGGACAAGAGTCGAGGCTGTCAATGCAATTTCATAACTAGTTGGTGCGTTCAAATAATCAAAAGAGGTTCTGTTTCTAAACCCTATTTTGATTGGATTCACTCGACAGAATCCAATCAAGCAGAATCCAATTTAGATACAACGCAATTCAAAAATGAAATAAATAAAAAATCTATAAAAATAAACAAAGGGTGGGACAAAAAACTTATTAGATACCGTTGACTCCGGTATCTAATAAGTTATACCTACTATTGGATTTGAACCAATGACTCCCGCCGTATGAAAGCGATACTCTAACCACTGAGTTAAGTAGGTCATTTATTATCCCAAAGAGAACCAAATGGAACCCATCCTATCGATGGATTATAAATATAATATTCTTTATAAGCAACAATAATCGAATCAATACCACTCAAAAATTTCGGATGTTGGATCATAGAATATTCATCTTGACAACAAATTATATACATGATAAAATATGTATCACAAGCACTAAGGGCTATAGCTCAGTTGGTAGAGCACCTCGTTTACACGCGCGCCAATGTTTTTCAGGGGAATCCACCATACAATCCAAAAAATGGATCTTATTGAGAAATCGATGTCTTACTCCATAATAACTTTAAGAGAAAAGAGAACAATAGCCTGACGAGAGGTTCGGTCCTATTTGAGTGCCCTTTGTAGGTACCAAACAGGCTCCGCCTTGAGATATTGATAAGGTGAATAACAGTATATTCAATGCTAGGCATAATGAGTATAAGGCCCTCAAAAAATCTCTTTTCGTCCTATGAACTTGAAGGTGTATGAAGTTTCATATTGGATTTTTTAAGCCGAACGATAGAGACTTCATTTAACTTAAAATTCTAGGCCAAAGGCAGACCTACGTCAAAATAACTTCACCTTTGAAACACTTTGGTAGTGCTCTGAATTAGAATCCCAAATAATGAATCAGAGCACATGGAGCCATCTCCTTATCTTATTTTTCTGTCAAGAAAAAAAATATGGCAGATTGGCTGATATTTTTATCAGTTAATGAAAGAGCCCAATGCAAAAAAAAATGCATGTTGGGTCTTTGAAACAGTTCAGATCATTTTGATAATAATAAGTTTGATCTGTTTTACCGAGAAGGTCTACGGTTCGAGTCCGTATAGCCCTAGAGCCCTATAAAAAAAAATGAATAAAATTCCAAATTTTCATTTGAAATAAAAAATTGTATAATTTTTATTTCTTCATTCTTGTTTGTTGCTTATAACTGACCGGTTGGTTCATCGAAACAAAATTTGTCCTAGAAACTCACTCACGGGAATCATTTAAAGCAGAACAGAAAACCGAAAAAACATATCATATTTCAAGGGATCGAATCGATCTTTTTCCAAACAAACCAACCCTTCGTCATAAATTGTCGGAGGGAAATTCCATATGCATTTTTCTGCCCACAATCAAAGGGTTAAGCCAGCGATACTCCTTTTATTTGGTATACCTTACCAAGACCCGGCCAAGCACACCAAAACAAGGGGGGGTGGTCTTCTTTTTCTGTATTCAATCAAGAGAAAACCCCACCCCATCCAGATCTGATAAACGGAATATACCAACACTAAGATTAAGATATTCGAAATCCTCAGATACCTACCCATTCTCTTACATTTGAATACTTGTTCTATTCTAAATTACTAAGAAAAAAACTTTCGACTCTGTTCCTAAAAAATCCCAATTACGAACTCGCATTTTTATAAAGAAAATTCAAATAATCAAAAGAATAATAAATTCAAAATTATTAAACACAAAATAAGAATTCTATTTGCTTTCTTTAGGCTTTAGGAAGAATCCTAGGCAAAAACAAGAAAATTTGTCTAAGTATAACATCTAGAGTTATACTAACTAAAGCAATTAAATAAAATTGAACTAAAAAAATTAAGTAGACTGGAAATAGGATCTCGATCAAGTCAGTCGATAAATCTTGAAATGAGATATGCCCTGCAATAATCAAAGGAAACTAGATGGTTTGGTCAAAATAAATTCTTGTTTTGACTAACTAGTTATCAATGACTTTAGAACTTCAATTCGAATCAACCAATCCGATATATTTTCCACGTTCATAGGAGTGCGTCTATGTTTTTGCTTTACGAATATGATATTTTTTGGGCATTTCTAATAAT